GAATTTTTGATTTTGTGAGGATCAATCAAATAAGGTTTTCGTTAGAAAAAGATTCTATAAAAGAAATGATAAATAGATACTAATAGAGCAAGAAAAGAAGGAAATAAAAAAAACATAGTATAGAAAAGATATCCAAAATTATATAGAAATCACTATCCTACCCTTAGTTTTTATTTCCTTAATTTAATTCCTTAATTTAATTGAATTTCGTTTGATTAGGGCAAAGTTCCTTAAAAACCTCTGCCTTTTTTAAAATATCCTGAACAGTTCCTGTAGGCTGAGCGCCTTTTTCAAGGAAATAGAGAATAGCGGGAACGTTTAAATAAGTTTGATTCTTGATCGGATCATAAAAACCCACTTTCCGAAGATCTCTTCCTTCTCTTCGGGATCGAACATCAATTGCAACGATTCGATAGACGGCTCATCGGGATAGATGTAGATGAAAAAGAACCCCCCCCTAGAACCGTATAGGAAGTTTTCTCCTCGTACGGCTCGAGAAAAAATGATTTGAAGTTTTGTCTATGGATAAAATTATAATAAATAGTAAAGGAATCCGTAAAATAAATTAGCCTATAATTTAACTTATAGTCATTTTTATTTAACTTACTTACTGAAAACTAAAAAATCATTTGTACTCATAACTCAAGTTCAATAATTATCAAATATATTAAATAAAATTAAGATATTTTTTTATTGAGTGGTCTTTAACCCCCCCTTTTGTCTCGTTGAAAATCTATTTGGATTCTTTATTCGGATCTGTGAGACAATTGAAGTGGTGTTTCCTTGTTCTGGGATCCTTTATCTTTGTTTTAAATCATTGGGTTTAGACATTACTTCGGTGCTTCTGAATCCTTTCAAAATGGTAGCAACATACCCCTTTTGTGATTTCTTTCTAGAATCATACCGACGGTTGATTCGTGCGCGATACACTGTGGATCGAAAACGTTTTGCGGTTCCAACAATTTTTTTGAATTGAAAATTTGCTCGAATCGGATCCTTTCAATTTCTATATCGATATCGAAGATATACTTACGAAGTTGTTCCAATTTATTGATTGGCATTAACCCTAGATCGTTGCCCCTGAGAAATTAATCCATACTTTCTACTCGAGCTCCATCATGAACTATTTACATTACAACCCAATAAAAAAGAAGGGTTCTAGTAGAATAGAACAAACGACGTCGAGCCAAGAGCACCTTCATTCCTATATAAAAGAAAATGGTGGATGTAAGAATAAAAATCCACACCGGATCGTGTCCTTCAAGTCGCACGTTGCTTTCTACCACATCGTTTTAAACGAAGTTTTACCATAACATTCCTCTAATTTGGAACCAGTATGGAATTGATTCAATTATGGAATCATGAATAGTCATTGGTTCAGTCGGTACAGAGACATAGTCATTTATATTTTTTTTCCTAGCTACATAGATAATAAATATTTTTTATTAAGAAATCTTAGCAAGACCCGGGCTTTTTTGTATGAACGGAAATTTTTTCTATAAATCTATATCTCAAAAAAATATCTAACAGAAATATCCAGAAATCTAAATATAGAAATAACATAACTAACAGAAATAACACGAATAAATAAATTCTATTTGACTCTGCCTGTTCAAGTGACTCAATCAATAAGATAGACTGACCCATTTCCAACTTCTCAAAGATTCAACCCATAAGGAATCATTACAAATCTTGATAATTGAAAAAGTTTCCTACTTCGACATCATTATTTGAGTCAAGTTTTACTTTTACAGTAAAGCCTACATTTGATTATCATAAGAAATAAGAATTTCTGTTTCTTTTCGAATAGAATTGTCAATGATTTAAAGCAAATAAGCTAAAAAGATCGAACAATAAAAAGAAATATCATTGTTAAATATTTAAATTTGAATATTTTAGGGATGCAAATTATTTTTCACAAAAATAGAAAGACTATTGTCACTGAAATAGGATAACAATACATACCCATAGGCTAAGCACTTCCTCGTTTTATATGTATTTTCATATTTTGTTTAACCTGAGGTTAAGTAATCTTTCTGCAACTGTGATCTATGCCCCATCTTATCTTTATCTGGATCACAAAAGGAGTCAGTTACATTTGCATGTCATTTGAACTCGATTTAGTTCATTTTGTGAAAAACTGAGATATGATTCCGAAAAGAATCATTAAAAATCAAAAAAGAAAGAAGAATAAGATTCTATCCAATATTAGACCTTGAAACAGAACCTTGTTGAACAAAAAAGATGTATTCGGATACAATGGATATGCTCTGGGACGGAAGGATTCGAACCTCCGAATAGCGGGACCAAAACCCGTTGCCTTACCACTTGGCTACGCCCCATTTATATTGTTATTGGACACTAATACTAATAAAGAATAATATTGGTATTAAGTGTTCGTCAATTCCAGCCCAACTATCTATAGAAAATCTTTCTTCTTTATAGAATATATTATAGATTCGTGCTAGGATTTTGACATGTGTATATCTAGAATTCAACTGAATTTATTGATCATTACATACAATTCAATTAAGATATTGTATGAAAGTATGATTTCTTCTATTCTCCTTTGAGAATTGGAGGATTTTTGATTGAGCGGAAAAAGAAGGAGTTTTTTGTCTACCTTACTTTCTTCATTTTTCCTTATATAAATAACTCAATCAAAATGCAATTATCTCGACGAACAAAATGTCTGTTATGCTTAATATCTTTAGTTTGATCTGTCTTAATTCTGCCCTTTATCCGAGTAGTCTTTTCTTCGCCAAATTGCCCGAAGCCTATGCTTTTTTGAATCCAATCGTAGATGTTATGCCAGTCATACCCCTGTTCTTTTTTCTTTTAGCCTTTGTTTGGCAAGCTGCTGTAAGTTTTCGATAAGATCTTGAATACTATCCTAGAAAATTCATGATTTATTCGAGAAAAATTATAACAATTGATAAGATCAAATAAGTCTGGGAGTATGAACCTTCAATTCAAACATTGAAATTCTTGGCTAGCCGCAATAAATTTGGCTCGCCCCATTTCCCGATTCTAATCCTTTTTCCGGCGAAAGACCTTATTAGGTTAGGGTCCCTTAGAATATCTAATTGTGGGTATGAAAGTGATTTGTGATAATCAAAGACTCTTATTACAAATTTAAACTTCAGTTGAATTTCTGAACATTCTTTTCTATTTCTAGAATTCATTTCTTGGTGTCAAAATAGGATATGTGATATAAAAATGGAGGATCTATTATCTTTTCTCGTTTTTCTTTTTCAAAAAATGATCTTGGAGGTTGTGTAATGCTTACTCTCAAACTTTTCGTTTACACAGTAGTAATATTCTTTGTTTCTCTCTTCATCTTTGGATTCCTATCCAATGATCCAGGACGTAATCCTGGACGTGAAGAATAAAATAAAAATTTCGTTTTTCTTGCTTGATTTACAATTTTCTTAAGATTTTATTTTATATATTCATATTCCATACGTTTAACTAGTAAAAAAATCATTTAATTTAAAAGGGGTTTGCGAAATTTGAAAGAAAAAAAATAGAAAGTCATCAACGGAAACGGAAAGAGAGGGATTCGAACCCTCGGTACGAATAACTCGTACAACGGATTAGCAATCCGTCGCTTTCGTCCACTCAGCCATCTCTCCCAATTGAAAAAGATAATTACTATGTTACATTACACATCAAGTAAGGATTAACGAAAGTATTTCTTTCACATTCTTTATCGTTATTATATAATTAGCAATTCCATTTAGATGCTCGAAAGATCCAAATAGAAAGATAAATAAAGAAGACCTTCTTGCTTTTATTTTGTTCGAAGTGCCTTTTGGGCCTGGCCCGGTCAATACCCAGCCGGGCCTTTTTTTGTTCCAACGAATTCCATATATTTATAGGTATAGGAAACATACTCTAAAAAAGATACCCAATTTGGTATCTGTGTAAGAATTTCCATTGTGGGGTTTACATATACTTATCGTTTTTGTTATAATGGAAATTGAAAGGATTAAGAATCAATTAAGTATGTTTTGTAGTTTCTTATGTCATTAGGCAACCCCAATTTTAGATTCAAATCCAAGAATCATTCAGGAATTCTCAGTCAACGAATAGTTAATGGTTCCCATTTGTCATAAATTTTGTGACATAAATTTTGGCTTTTTTGAATGAAAATATACATTTGATTTTTCAATAGAAAAGTGAGGGGAAGTTTTTCGACATTTTATGTTTTGAGATACTATACAATCAATCGAAGGGGTGGTCAAACAAAAGGGGAAAAGGGTTTCTTTTAGAATTTTTATAAATTTAGAAAAAAAAGGATGAAATTAAAAAAGGGATGCAAGTACAATAAACTAAAGTTTAGTAATCCAACCCATAAAATTTTATCTTATTATGTATCGTTTTGGCGGCATGGCCGAGTGGTAAGGCGGGGGACTGCAAATCCTTTTTCCCCAGTTCAAATCCGGGTGCCGCCTCATCAACAAACGAATCAAAATTTATTATCTGCTGATATAAATCACCCAAATTTTACCCAACAGATAAGGCGATTGTTGATACTTGGTTGATTCTAAACATCTGTTCTGGGGATTTTGTAAAAGATTGGAAATCTTTCAATCTAAAATTCAAATAAAGATTATATTATAATGGTCGAAGCAAGACTTCCCGATTCCCTTCTACTGCTAATGTCTACTGATTGGGTCTTGAATTTCATTGGCATAGCCGCCGGCGGCTAACTAGTTGTGGAAAGTCCTTTATGTAATCTACATATATAGACTCGCGAGAATCTCTGAGTGTTCAGGCATTCAATCACTATTAGATTGAGATTGGATGGATAATTTACTTTTTTAAAGTGAAAAAAAAATTATTATTATTTTTTTTTTAACCCCTCGTCAAGAGTATAATATACTATCTCCCAACTGCTTCAGAGAGACAATCGGGAAAGGAAAGGGTACGGATTAGATCAAATAGGAAATAAAAGTATGTAATAGATAGCAATTGATCTATTTGTACTTTGAAGGGCAACAAAGAATGGGCCCTGTTTTTTTATTACTATATGTTCCATTAGTAACATTCCTTTGTAGCGTCATTGTGTATTTTAGTTGTGTTTAGTCTTTCCCGGTTAGAAATCATATAGGAATTTTTTAGAAATGGATTTATTTGATTGGTTCATCAATAGTGTTCGGCCAGAATCCCTTTTTGACTCTGGACCATGGATTCTACTATTATTAGTGAGCAATACAATAATGGAATATTTCTAGCATAAAGATAAGGGACATAATTGACATGGATATAGTAAGTCTCGCTTGGGCTGCTTTAATGGTAGTCTTTACATTTTCCCTTTCACTCGTAGTATGGGGAAGAAGTGGACTTTAGAAGGACTACTAATTTAGTTTAGGAATGAAATGGTATCAATTGTTTTATAGATCGTTCTGCAACGCATTTTTTATTTTTTATTTGAATTGAAATAATTTTCAAATCAAAATTTATTCATTTCGAAATTCCATTGGATTCTAGTGGAGAAATGTATTATATAACAGTAAAACAATTATTCAGTAAAACAATTATTTCAGAAAGAAAGAGAATTGGGTCCTACGTTAATTCCATATATGGATTAATCACTACATATATTGAAGATAGAAGCTAATATAGTATACCAACTTTATTAGAAAGTAAAGTACAACTTTATACACTACTATAACACTAATAGAGAGTATGGTAAGAAATTTCTTACCATACTCTCGGATCTCATAGAATACCGCTCATTATAGCCCGTTGATTTCATTTAAAACGCAAAAAAATAATTCTTTTGATTTGATTTCTTCAACTATTGATAAGAACTCAAAAGTCAAGTTTCATTTCAAGTAATTAATTATTTTGACTGACTGTTTTTACGTAAATGATAAGTAGAAAAGCAGTAGGAACTAAAATGAACAGTGCAGTAGCAATAAATGCAAGAATATTTACTTCCATAATCTCAATCTCATCGTTTTTTTTTTTATTTCACAATAACTCGGGATTTAATCCCATAGAGATGATAAATCTTTCACCTGTCAATTCCATGAATGCATTACCTATCGATGATCTTGAATCGGATCAATATCATGAATAACAATATCTGAGCTATTAAATTAATTCGTCGTCGAGAATTGAATAGTATAACATACGAAGATCTTTTATCCATACCGAATCCAAGATTGGATTCCCGGACCAATCAAAAATTCCTTTATTTATCCTTCTTTTCTGTTCTTTCTTTTCTATAACCTACCTTAGGTCTTCCGTATAGAACCATCAAATGAAGTATCCTCGTCCGTTTCCATTTCCATTAACTACAAAACGCCAACAAAAAATACAAGCGAAGTGGAAAAAGAGAGGAATTAGGTTGTAAATTTGAATGATCCAATTTTATTTGGAAGACAAAGAAGTATGAGAAAGAGGAGTCGCGGGAGAAAAGATGGAATATTCTATCAACTTCACTATTTTAGTTATTTTCATTTTATTTTAGTTTAGTGTTTGTTCTTTCTTCGACAGAATCCTGAAAAAAAGAGGGGAAACCCCTTCGGAATTAAATTATGATCTCTGTCCCTTCTTTCATTTCACATAAAATGGAGAGGTGAATTGATGTACTTATTGGATCCGTCGGGACTGACGGGGCTCGAACCCGCAACGTCCGCCTTGACAGGGCGGTGCTCTTGCCTATTGAACTACAATCCCAGGGAAATAAGAAGAGATCTAACAGAAAATTTGGCTTCTTTTTTATTCTCTCTTATCAGGTATTTCTTAAGAACAAGAGGGTTCTACCATTTGATAGTATATTGGCGAATTTTTGGGCCGAGCTGGATTTGAACCAGCGTAGACATATTGTCAACGAATTTACAGTCCGTCCCCATTAACCACTCGGGCATCGACCCAACGCCTAATTAGACGTTCCATAATCAACTTCCTTTCGTCTACCAGGCGGACTTGACAAATACATTTCACTTTTGATAAAATCCTACTCCTATGGTCTTGGTATACCCCTAGAGGGACTTGAACCCTCGTTTTCTCCGTGAAAGAGAGAGGTCGTAACCACTGGACCATAGGGGCACCAATGGACCATAGGGGCCTATGGCCACCTTTAGGAAATCAAAAAGCACTACACAATACAAATACAATAGGGAATAAGGCCTAAGGCCACCTTAACTTAAATATAAATCAGCCGAGGGACACCTTTAGAAGATGAATAGGATATGAATCAAACCGAAAAACTCGTTAACTTTTCTGGGGGTTAATGGTAATCAAACTTTACCATTAAACTATACAATCTTTCAACTTTATTTCATTGGTTTTTCTCGTCTTTATCTCTCTCATTCAGAAAGAGTTTTGCATTGGATCCAAGATACGGTACCTCTGAATCAGCAGAGCAGGAGATGCAAAAAAAAATGATTTACCAAAGTCTGATTTGGGAATTTTATTGAGCCCTAAATCATATCAAAGCCATATCAAATTATATATATATATAAATAATACTGTCAACTGTCA